GTTAACAGACGGTATTCAGATAAAGATTCTATTTCCTTTCTGTCTGAAACCTTGGCGAAGATCTAAAGTACGATCTCATCATAGAGATAGAGATCAGAAAATAAGCAAAAAGGAGAAAAAAGACAATTTTTGTTTTTTAACAATCTGGGGAAGGGAAACAGAACTACCTTTTGGGTCTCCCCGAAAACGACCTTCTTTTTTTGAACCCATTTTTAACGAACTCGAAAAAAAAACGAGAAAAGCGAAAAGGCAATTTTTTCAAGTTATAAGGGTTTTCAAAGAAAGAAGAAAAGGTTTTATAAAAGTTTCAAAAGAAAAAACAAGACTAGTTATAAACCTAATAATGAAAGAACTTGAAAAAGTAAACCCCATTTTCTTATTGAAATTGAGAAAGGTAAAAGTATATGAATCGAATGAAAACAAAAAAGATTCCAATATAAATAATAAGATTATCCGAGAATCGACCATTCGAATTCGATCCGCGAATTGTGTAAATGAAAATTATTCACTCATAGAAACAAAAATGAAAGATCTTGCTAATAAGACAATCACAATTAGGACTCAAATAGAAGGAATCACAAAAGGAAAGAAAAAAATAGTTCGAGCTTGTGATGATAAAAGATCGGAATCGAAGAAGGATATTTGGCAAATATTCAAAAGAAAAAATATCCGAGTAATACGTAAATCACATTATTTTATGAAATCCTTCGTTGAAAAAATATACATGGATATATTACTATGTATCATTAAGATTCCAAGGATCAATGCACAACTGTTCTTTGAATCAACAAAAAAAATGATCAACAAATCCATTTCCAACGCTGAAACAAATCAAGAAGGAATTGAGAAAACAAATCAAAATACAATGAACTTTATTTCGACTATAAAAAATCCGTTTTCGAATTTTTCTAATACTAATATTAGTAATCAAAATGTTAGGAATAATAATTGTGACTTATCTTCTTTGTCTCAAGCCTATGTATTTTACAAATTATCACAAAATCAATTACTTAACAAGTATCATTTGAAATCTGTACTTCAATATCACCACACCTATCCTTTTCTTAGGGATATAATCAAGAATTATTGTACGACACGAGGAATATTTGAGTCCAAACCAAGGCAAAAAAAAATGCATAAATCTGGAATTGGAATGAATAAATGGAAAAATTGGTTAAGGGGTCATTATCAATACAATTTATCTCAGACCAAGTGGGATCACTTAGTACCGAAAAAATGGCGAAATAGAATCAATCAATGTCGTACGATTCAAAAGAAAGACTCAATGAAATTAGATTTATATAAAAAAGAAAAAGACCAATTAATTCATTACACGAAACAAAATTACTATGCAGTGGACTCATCGATAAGTCAAAAAGAAAAATGGAAAAAACATTACGGATATGATCTTTTGTCATATAAATATATAAATTATGGGAATAGTAAGGACTCGTATATTTCTGGATCAACATTACAAATAGAGGACAAAAAAATTCCATATAATTTCAATACAAATACACTTAAATCCGAATCATTTTATAGATTGATAAGTATATCTATTAGTGATTATCTAGAAAAAAGATCTATTATTGATATGGACAAAAATATGGATAGAAAATTTTTTGATTGTAGAATTCTCCATTTTTGTCTTAGAAATAATATTGATATTGAGACCTGGGCCAATACGTATACCGGCACCAAGATTCATAAAAATGCTAAAACTGAAACTCAAAATTCTCAAAAATTTGAAAAAAAAGATCCTTTTTCTTTTACGATTCATCACAAAATCAACCCATCCAATCAAAAAAATATTTTTTTTGATTGGATAGGAATGAATCAAGAAAGGTTATATCATACCATATCAAATTTAGAACCTTGGTTTTTCCCAGAATTTGTACTACTTTTTGATGTGTATAAGATTAACCCGTGGATCATACCAATCAAATTACTTATTTTGAATTTGCATTTCTATGAAAAAAATATTAGTCAAAATGAAAAGAAAGAATATCTTGAATTAGAAAATTCCAACCCCCCAAAAAACAAACAACAAGGTCAAGGAGATTTTGTATCAGATCTACGAAAACAAAACAAAAAGAAAAATCTTGAAGAAGATTACACGGGAGCAGACATTAAAAAGGGTAGAAAGAAAAAACAATTCAAGAGCAAGAAAGAAGCAGAACTGGATTTCTTCCTGAAAAAATATTTTCTTTTTCAATTAAGATGGGATGATTCCTTGAATCAAAGAATGATCAATAATATCAAGGTATATTGTCTCCTACTTAGACTGATAGATCCAAGAGAAATTGCTATATCCTCAATTCAAAGAGGAGAGATGCATCTGGATGTAATGTTGATTCAGAAAGACCTAACTCTTACAGAATTGATAAAAAGAGGAATATTTATTATCGAACCAATTCGTTTATCTATGAAAAAAGATGGAAAATCTATTATATATCAAACCATAGGTATTTCATTGGTTGATAAGAATAAGCGCCAAACTAATGGAAAATGCATAATAAAAAGTGGATATGTTGAAAAAAAGAATTTTGATGGATCCATTGCACAACACAGCAATATGCTTGTGAATAGAAACAAAAATAATTTTTATTTCCTTGTTCCCGAAAATATTCTATCTCCCAGACGTCGTAGAGAATTTAGAATTTTAATTTGTTTCAATTCCCGGAATTGGAATGTTGTGAATCGAAATCCACTATTTTGCAATCAAAACAACATAAAAAACTGGGGACAATTTTTAAACGGGGAAAAGCATCTTAATACAGATGAAAATAAATTCATTAAATTCAAATCGTTTCTTTGGCCCAATTATCGATTAGAAGATTTAGCTTGTATGAATCGTTATTGGTTTGATACCAATAACGGTAGTCATTTCAGTATGTCAAGAATACATATGTATCCACGATTCAGAATTAGTTAATAGTATATTTCCTATATTATCTATCGCATGCCATATTCGGTGGATAAAAACCGAAAGATATACACATACACCATGTTACATTCTGATAAATGTATCATCCCTTTCTATCCAAATCAAATTTGTAATTTGATTTGGATAAAATTAATATAAATTTGAAGTAGTGTATATGAAGAAATCCCATTTTTTTTTTTGTACTAGATTCAAATAACTGGAACTAACTGGTATAATAATAATTATTATTTTTCCTGATCGGTAAAATACACGGAAAAGAAAAAAATAGAAAAATGGGTTTTTTATGGTCAAAAATGCATTCATCTTAGCTATTCGACAAGAAAAAGAAAAAAACTGCGGATCTGTTGAATTTCAAGTATTCAGTTTTACGGATAAGATACGGAGACTCACTTCACATTTGGAATTACATAAAAGAGATTTTTTATCACAAAGGGGCCTACGGAAAATTCTGGGAAAACGTCAACGGCTACTGGATTATTTGTCAAATAAAAATAGAGTACGTTATAAGAAATTAATTGGTCAATTAGGTATTCGGGAGTCAAAAACTCGTTAATTTGAAGGTTGGTTTGCATTTTTTTCTTTAGTTATTAGTAGTTATTAAATTTTTCATTTTGATGAACTTCGTTTGATAAATTCATGGAATAATGAATTAAGGAAGAAAAGATATGACTGTACCGGCTACAAGAAAAGATCTCATGATAGTTAATATGGGTCCGCATCACCCATCAATGCATGGTGTTCTTCGACTGATCGTTACTCTTGATGGTGAAGATGTTATTGACTGTGAACCCGTATTGGGTTATTTACACAGAGGGATGGAAAAAATAGCAGAAAATCGAACAATTATACAATATTTGCCTTATGTAACACGGTGGGATTATTTAGCCACTATGTTCACAGAAGCAATAACAGTAAATGCACCAGAACGATTGGAAAGTGTTCAAGTACCTAAAAGAGCCAGTTACATTAGAGTCATTATGCTGGAATTGAGTCGTATAGCTTCTCATTTATTATGGCTTGGGCCCTTTATGGCGGATATCGGCGCACAGACTCCCTTTTTCTATATTTTCAGAGAAAGGGAATTGTTATATGATCTATTCGAAGCTGCTACGGGTATGCGAATGATGCATAATTATTTCCGTATTGGGGGGGTTGCTGCTGATCTTCCTTATGGCTGGATAGATAAATGTTTGGATTTCTGTGATTATTCTTTAACAGGAATTGCTGAATATCAAAAACTTATTACACGGAATCCTATTTTTTTGGAACGAGTTGAAGGAGTGGGCATTATTGGTGGAGAAGAAGCAATAAATTGGGGTTTATCAGGGCCGATGTTACGTGCTTCTGGAATACAATGGGATCTTCGTAAAGTTGATAGTTATGAGTGTTACAATAAATTCGATTGGGAAGTCCAATGGCAAAAAGAAGGAGATTCACTAGCTCGTTATTTAGTCCGAATCGGTGAAATGAAGGAATCTATAAAAATTATTCAACAGGCTCTAGAAGGAATTCCTGGGGGACCCTATGAAAATTTAGAAGTCCGGCGCTTTGATAGAGCAAAAAATTCCGAATGGACTAATTTTGAATATAGATTTATTACTAAAAAACTTTCACCCAATTTTGAATTGTCGAAACAAGAACTTTATGTAAGAGTAGAAGCCCCAAAAGGAGAATTAGGAATTTATTTGATAGGAGATAGTAGTGTTTTCCCCTGGAGATGGAAAATTCGGCCGCCTGGTTTTATCAATTTGCAAATTCTCCCTCAATTAGTTAAAAGAATGAAATTGGCCGATATCATGACGATACTAGGTAGTATAGATATCATTATGGGAGAAGTTGATCGTTGAAATGATAATTGATACGACAGAAGTAGAAGTACAAGCTATCAATTCTTTTTCTAGATTGGAATCCTTAAAAGAAGTTTATGGACTCATATGGATCTTTGTTCCCATTTTCACCCTTCTATTAGGAATCACAATAGGGGTCCTAGTAATTGTGTGGTTAGAAAGAGAAATATCCGCAGCAATACAACAACGTATTGGGCCTGAATATGCCGGTCCGTTGGGGATTCTTCAAGCTCTAGCAGATGGGACCAAATTACTTTTTAAAGAAGACCTACTTCCATCTAGAGGAGATATTCGTTTGTTTAGCGTGGGACCGTCTATAGCGGTCATATCAGTTCTACTAAGTTATTTAGTAATTCCTTTTGGATATCGCCTTATTTTAGCCGATCTCAGTATAGGTGTTTTTTTATGGATCTCCATTTCAAGTATTGCTCCTATTGGACTTCTTATGTCAGGATATGGATCGAACAATAAATATTCCTTTTTAGGTGGTCTACGGGCTGCTGCTCAATCTATTAGTTATGAAATACCATTAACTCTATGTGTATTATCAATATCTCTACGTGTGATTCGTTGGAACATGATTATTTTCCCTTCTCTCTAGAAATAAAGTAAAGAGGTTGAATATATTGAATGGATATTTTCATTTTTTATTCATCATTAGGGTTGATGAGTTAAACTAGATAGTTATATGAGTAAAATCAAACTGCTTATAAATTTGCAGTAAGAAGAGAAAATCTCATTCCCTATGTACAAGAATATAAACATAAGCAGTATATAAACTGTTTACCCCAAGATTAAGATTCTTTGACTAATTCTCATATCTTGAAGCGGGTACAAAAGATCAACGTATGGGGGTTCCACTACTTTTTTATATGTATTACCATACGGGGGATCAATCAAAAATCAGTGAACAGTTAAGAACACCAAGGTACACAAAGGATTAGTAATAGAGATAATATAAGGTATCAAAAAACGGTATTGTTATATAAAACTTTGGATAAAACGAATCATAATGGGGACTTTAAGTTGGTAGAAATGACCAAGCAGTACTTCCCCACGATTCCGATCTAGAGTATGCTCCTATTCACTGATTAAAGAAATGACTATCAAAAACGAATTAATCCTTTATTTTTTTTTCAGAGTACCCTCCCTCTGAGAAAGAAGAACAGGAACAAAAGAAATAGAATTCAAAAATAGAATGAGAAAAATGAATAAATAATAATACAAAGGATCTTTATTTCTTATTTTCCCCATCCATATCTATACATAACATATAGAATTCTTATCATGAATTTTGAATTAATACCCAATTCTTTCTTTATCTTTATAGTTATTGATAGAACATATTTATTGATATAACGAGTATTTTATTAAAAGATTAAGTTATTACCAAACAAAGATAAATTAAAATTGTAATGGATAAGATCAATTCGGAAGCACCTTTTATATTTGAGCAGACGGAATTTCATTGGTCTAATTTTTGGCTTCCCGATGTATATTTACCATCCAAATAAGGACGGAGATAATATCGAGCAAGTTCTTACATTTATTTGTGGCCATAGAGGAGCCGTATGAAGCCGAAGTCTCATGTACGGTTTTGAAATAGCGATGCGAGCAGTGATGTTATTATCGACTATGATTATCTAACAGTTTAAGTACAGTTGATATAGTTGAGGCGCAGTCAAAATATGGATTTTGGGGGTGGAATCTGTGGCGTCAGCCTATCGGGTTTGTTGTTTTTCTAATTTCTTCTCTAGCAGAATGTGAAAGATTACCCTTCGATTTACCAGAAGCAGAGGAAGAATTAGTAGCAGGTTATCAAACGGAATATTCAGGTATCAAATACGCTTTATTTTACCTTGCTTCTTACCTAAATTTATTAGTTTCTTCATTATTTATAACAGTTCTTTACTTAGGTGGGTGGAATTTCTCTATTCCGTATATATCTATTCCTGAACTTTTCGGAATAAATCAAATGGATGGAGTCTTTGGAACGACAATTGGGATATTTATTACATTAGCTAAAGCTTATTTGTTTCTGTTCATTCCTATCGCAGCAAGATGGACTTTACCTAGAATGAGAATGGACCAGTTATTAAATCTTGGATGGAAATTTCTTTTACCTATTTCCCTGGGTAATCTATTATTGACAACTTCTTCCCAACTTGTTTCACTATAAATACTATAAATAATAGAATAAGATAACGATATTCTAGATTCGTAATTGATCTCAAACAAGAGAAAGAAACATCAATTTATTCACGGAGATCCACAATATGTTCCCTATGGTGACCGGGTTCATAAATTATGGTCAACAAACAATACGAGCAGCAAGGTACATTGGTCAAAGTTTCATAATTACCTTATCCCATACAAATCGTTTACCTGTAACTATTCAATATCCTTATGAAAAATCGATCACATCGGAGCGTTTCCGTGGTCGAATCCACTTTGAATTTGATAAATGTATTGCTTGTGAAGTATGTGTTCGTGTATGTCCCATAGATCTACCCGTTGTTGATTGGAAATTTGAAAAAAATATTAAAAAGAAACAATTGCTTAATTATAGTATTGATTTTGGGGTCTGTATATTTTGTGGTAACTGTGTCGAGTATTGTCCAACAAACTGTTTATCAATGACTGAAGAATATGAACTTTCTACTTATGATCGTCACGAATTGAATTATAATCAAATTGCTTTGGGTCGGTTACCAATGCCAGTAATTGGAGATTACACAATTCAAACAGTTATAAATTCGACTCAAATCAAAATAGACAAGGATAACCCCCTTGATTCAAGAACGGTTACTGATTACTAAGATTTCCTTTTGATATAAAGGATCCAAGCCGCTTTTTTGGGGTTGGTCAGAAATTACAAATAATAACTATTGATTGTTGAGAATCACTCTTTGTTTTAAACTGAGAATATGGTTTAGTGATGATTTTTTAATAGAAAATTCCAACTATTCTTTTCTTTTTTCTTTTAGATAAAAATAGAAAATAGATAAAAAGGAAAGTAGGATTGGCCAATAACTTTAATAACTTTATCTATATCTACATTAATCCATATTAAGATTGAATTCAATTGGGAACCCATCATATACAATAAAAAAAAAAAAATAAAGGTAACACCCTTTTCTTTCCTGGACTATTTAGTAAGGTCATGAAATATTTCGACTTATTTATCTGTTATACATAATGGATTTACCTGGACCAATACACGATATACTTTTAGTATTTCTGGGATCAGTTCTTATATTAGGAGGTCTAGGAGTAGTATTATTTACCAATCCAATTTATTCTGCCTTTTCGTTGGGATTGGTTCTTGTTTGTATATCCTTATTCTATATTCTATCAAACTCCTATTTTGTAGCTGCCGCACAGCTCCTTATTTATGTAGGAGCCATAAATGTCTTAATCATATTTGCTGTTATGTTCATGAATGGTTCAGAATATTCGAACGATTCCTATTTTTGGACTGTTGGAGATGGAGTCACTTCACTGGTTTGTATAAGTATTCTTTTTTCACTAATTACTACTATCTTAGATACGTCATGGTATGGAATTATTTGGACTACAAGATCAAATCAGATTATAGAACAGGACCTTATTAGTAACGTTCAACAAATTGGAATTCATTTATCAACAGATTTTTATCTTCCGTTTGAACTCATTTCTATAATTCTTTTAGTTTCTTTGATAGGTGCAATTACTATGGCTCGTCAATAAGAAATACTTAGAATTAATACAATTATTAGAAATTCAAAATCCAATGAAAAAGGGAAAGTTTTTCATTTAATCTACTTCTGATACCCTCTTTTTTCTGTAATTACTCGATTCTGGTCAATCAAATCGGTTGAATTGTTGTTCATATTGAAATGAATCGAGATTCATGAGGAGTTAGCCAATGATGTTTGAACATATACTTTTTTTGAGCGTCTACTTATTTTCTATCGGTATCTATGGATTGATCACAAGTCGAAACATGGTTAGAGCACTTATGTGTCTTGAGCTTATACTAAATTCGGTTAATATAAATCTCGTAACATTTTCTAATATATTTGATAGTCGCCAATTAAAAGGAGACATTTTCTCAATCTTTGTTATAGCCATTGCGGCTGCGGAAGCAGCTATTGGGCTAGCTATTGTTTCGTCGATTTATCGTAACAGAAAATCAACTCGTATCAATCAATCAAATTTGTTGAATAATTAGTCATAACTATCATATAAATATAAATAAAATCATAGATATAAATTCTTTCGTTTTTTATTCTTTTTTTTATAGTAATATGTATAGTAATATATTTTTATATTACTATTGAAATAGTGATCATCTGTTGGCCAATGTCAATGTGAAGTCATATGTGTGACTTGTATAATCATGGTTGTTGAAACGGAAATCAAAGTATCTTGGTCCTTTCTCATGAACAGATTTAGAAATATATTGATTTTTAACATTAGATTTTTTGATAAACCATTGATTCGTCTGGTGTCTACAATACAATATAAATATATAATTCATTTCCTCCTGATTTTACTTTACCAGATCGAAAATTTTTTATGTTCAAAACTGGAATTTATAGACCCAATGTCACATTCAGTAAAAATTTATGATACATGTATAGGGTGTACTCAATGTGTACGAGCCTGCCCCACAGATGTATTGGAAATGATACCTTGGGACGGATGTAAAGCTAAGCAAATTGCTTCCGCGCCAAGAACCGAGGACTGTGTAGGTTGTAAGAGATGTGAATCCGCTTGTCCAACAGATTTTTTGAGTGTCCGTGTTTATTTATGGCATGAAACAACTCGCAGCATGGGTCTATCTTATTGATACGTTATAAAAAACTCCACTTGAATCATTTGATTCCTTTTTACCGACAAAAACCCGTACTCGAGAAAATATATTATTCCGAGCACGGGTTTTTTGGTCAAAATGCATCTTGTCTTTATCACGAGTTATTTCCCTTGGTTAACACTACTTGTAGTTTTGCCGATATTCGCGGGTTCTTCAATTTTCTTTCTTCCTCATAGGGGGAATAAGGTAATTAGGTGGTATACTATATGTATATGCTTATGGGAACTCCTTCTAACAACCTATGTGTTCTGTTATCATTTCCAATTGGATGATCCATTAATTCAATTGGAGGAGGATTTTAAATGGATAAATGTTTTTGATTTTCACTGGAGACTGGGAATCGATGGACTTTCCATAGGACCTATTTTACTGACAGGATTTATCACTACTTTAGCCACTTTAGCAGCTTGGCCTGTTACTCGAAATTCGCGATTGTTCTATTTCCTGATGTTAGCAATGTACAGTGGCCAAATAGGATTATTTTCTTCTCGAGACCTTTTACTTTTTTTTCTCATGTGGGAGTTAGAATTAATTCCTGTTTACTTACTTTTATCCATGTGGGGAGGAAAGAAACGTTTGTACTCAGCCACAAAGTTTATTTTGTACACTGCCGGGGGTTCCATTTTTCTCTTAATAGGAGTTCTAGGTATGGGTTTATATGGTTCCAATGAACCGATATTGGATTTTGAAAGATTAGCTAATCAGTCATATCCTGTGACATTAGAAATAATATTCTATTTGGGCTTCCTTATTGCTTATGCTGTCAAATCGCCGATTATACCCCTACATACATGGCTACCAGATACCCATGGGGAAGCACATTACAGTACATGTATGCTTCTAGCTGGAATCTTATTAAAAATGGGGGCATATGGATTGATTCGGATCAATATGGAATTATTACCGCACGCCCACTCTATATTTTCTCCCTGGTTGGTAATAATAGGGACAATACAAATAATCTATGCAGCTTCAACCTCTCTTGGTCAACGCAATTTAAAAAAGAGAATAGCCTATTCTTCTGTATCTCACATGGGTTTCATAATTATAGGAATTGGTTCTATAACCGACATGGGACTCAACGGAGCCGTTTTACAAATACTCTCTCATGGATTTATTGGTGCTGCACTTTTTTTCTTGGTAGGAACGAGTTGTGATAGAATACGTCTTGTTTATCTCGACGAAATGGGGGGGATATCGATCCCAATGCCAAAAATATTTACCATGTTTAGTAGTTTCTCGATGGCTTCTCTTGCATTGCCAGGAATGAGTGGTTTTGTTGCAGAATTAGTAGTATTTTTTGGAATAATTACCAGTCCAAAATATCTTTTAATGCCCAAAATACTAATTACCTTTGTAATGGCAATTGGAATGATATTAACTCCTATTTATTTATTATCTATGTTACGTCAGATGTTTTATGGATACAAACTATTCAATGTTCCAAACTCCAATTTTGTGGATTCTGGACCACGAGAACTATTTGTTTCAATCTGTATCTTTTTACCCGTAATAGGGATTGGTATTTATCCTGATTTTGTTCTTTCGCTATCAGTTGACAAGGTACAAACTATCCTATCTAATTATTTTCATAGATAGTTTTCATTAATCAGATAGAAAACAAAGTCTTAGCATTTTGAATTTGAAGATTTTTGAGCTGTACAACACAAAAAATAAAGTGAATTAGAATTATAATAAGATATATTCCGAGTTTTTGAGAACCATTTGAATGATTCCTTGATTCAAATGGTTCTCAAAAACCTGCACAAACTTTCTGTTACGTATTGTACGACGGTCTTATGTATTCCTCATGGAATTTGTTCAATTAGATGTTAATGTGAATGAACCATAACTATGTAGACCTATTCCTAATAGATTGATCCCAAAATAGCATATCCAAATTATAAGAAATCCTATAGATGCTACAAGTGACGAATTCGTACCTTGCAAACTTGGATTTGTTCTAGTATGTGAATAAATCGCAAATATGGTCCAAGTAATAAATGCCCAAGTTTCTTTGGGGTCCCAATTCCAATAAGATCCCCATGCCTCGTTAGCCCATACTGCTCCAGAAAGAATACCTATGGTTAAAAAGGTAAACCCTAAACTAATGACACGATAACTCCAATAATCCAAACGCTGAGTTAATTGATATTTGTAATAATTTTGAAATGGAACAAAAGAAGTGTGTTTAAAAACATTTTTTTTTTTGTTCAAGTATTCGATTTTGTCAAATAAAAATGACTTAATCTTAATTAAGAAAATTTTTATTTGACAAAAAATATCGATGTTTTTACGAAATGTAATGACTAGAAAAGCGACTGATAATAACGACCCACATAAAAGAGCTGCATAGCTCAATAACATCATACTTACGTGCATCATTAACCACTGAGATTGTAGAGCAGGTACTAATCTTGACGATTGATGCATTTCACTTGAAAGACCCGATGTGGCGAAACCTTGGGTAAAAATGGCACTTGGGGCGGTTATTGCGCTTAAATCATTTTTATGATTCCATATCTTAGAAATTAGATGAATAATGGAAAAACTCCACGAAAGGAAGATTAAAGACTCGTATAAATTACTTAATGGAAAATGTCTCGAAGAAATCCAACGAGTAACTAATAATCCTGTTATAGAAAAAAAAGTAACTATCATTCCTTTTTCCGACGAATCACGCAACCCTATGATTTCGTGTACTAATAGGGTCATCAAATGAATCGTAATCACAATTGAAATGATCGAAAAAGAGAGATGAGTTAATATATGTTCTAAAGTCACAAATATCATACATAAAAAAGGTCCCATTACAGAATGGAAATCGGGAATTAAATACATTATAGAATCCATTGTATCTTTTTTACAGTATGCCGCCACTCGGACTCGAACCGAGATGCTCTAGCACTGCTTCCTAAGAGCAGCGTGTCTACCGATTTCACCATAGCGGCTTACTTGAAATAATAATAGTCAATTCATGTTGAATCGTCTAGATCTAGATTCAAGGATTCAATATAGTTTAGGAAATATTAGAACTGATAAATAAGAGCTCTTTAAAATTCATCTTTGAATTTTCAATAATTTTGACTTAGGTTAGTATCATCGTAGGTTCCGTTTTAAGAATCCATTTTTACGTACTATCTGTATATTAAGTTCTCCCGGAACACTTGTAACTTGAAATACAAATTTGGTTTTCAGTCGAAACAGAAACTAAGAATTGTGAATTGTCCTCTTTTTATATTTTTTATTTATTTTGAATTGAATCCACGAAATCAGATAAATGAAAAACAAATTAAATTGTCAAAGAGATTTTTTTTCGTTTAGAAAAAAAAATAAATAGGATTTCATATGTATCACAATTCAATTACTAAATTTAAGTAATTTTTCTAACAATTTGTATACTTTTCTTAGTATCATTAAGTATTAATTAATTAATTAAAATATATAATATCAAATTAATATAATAATATCAAATTAATATAATACTTTTTGTTGTTTGTTGTGTACATAATTTCTAAATAAAATTATGATAATATTTTATTTATGAAACCAACTTGGTCTTGAGTTAAGCATATAATAAAACAAAAGAGTTTCCGCATCCATCACAATTTTCTTTTCACAACGGAAAAATAGAATGAACAAAGATTTTTCCGTTGTGAAAAGAAAATGAATAGGAAAAAAACATCTCACGAATTAATAAATAGATTCTAATAAAAACTAGAATGAAAAAAAAAAATAATGATACTTAGAACCGACAGATAGAGAAATTCTTATTCTACATATCATAGCAGCTAGTTCTAACTAATATTGTATTGAGTTCAATACATCAATACATTTAGTTAAAGGGAATTATTCATATTCCAAAATTGGAAATTCTTCTAGCCATGGAAATTCCGATTATTCCAAGATTTTCTTATTTGTTTGTCGCACAAAAAAACTTTTTGAATCTCCAGTAGAAACTGACTTTGCTAAAGAAAAAGCTTTTATTGCAGCTAAATATCCTTTTTTCTTCCAAATATTTCTACGAATACGTTTTTTTGATATAGAAGTACGTTTTTTTGGAACTGCCATTCAAAAAAAAAAGAGTTACTCATTTTTATTGTTGTATGTGAAAGACATGTATTGCTCAAAATAGATCGTTCTTTTTAGTCATTTTCTATACTTAACTTAATTTCGTCGATAATAGTTTTTTCAGAACATACAATAAAAATATATTATTTATATATTTATATATAAATATATGTATGACATGCATGTCACATATATAACAATGTCACATATTAACACACTAGGCAAAAAAAAATAGAAGAAAAAGGGGGGGAAATTCGAAAAGGAATTTTTATGACTATTAGTTTGGAATTGAATAAGCTCATATTGCCGTGTCTATAATGAAAATTCAAACTTAAACTACAATTAGTGGTTAATATGTTAAACAATACATTCTATTACCTAAGAAGGAGAACCTCAATTTTTAGTTATTTTTTTTTTCAGTTCTATACGAAATAAAGAGTATTAGAATATTTCTGATACTTTCTTATTGGATTGGAATCCAATCAATTAGTTCCGCAATGAGTTAGGTAATTACTACAAATAAAATCACTAGAATAACTAGGTCTTTTTTTTTAGTCTATTTATTGAGGCATACTATGATTTATATTCGACTGTTTTGGTATGATTGTTTTTACTTACTATACTATAGTATATGATATGATTACATATTGCCAGAATAGGATGGTAGTATAGTCGTAGAATGATTCAAAATCTCATATTTCCCATTTTTTTATTTTATTAACTATCTTTCTTTAGTTAATTCTTTAGTTAAAAGTTAAAGTGAATAACTAAGTAATTACTTTTATCTAGCTATTTGGTCATATCATTTGAATTGGAACTTTTGAATATTTCCAATATCTGAGAAAAGTCAGAATAATGAAAAATAAAAATAGTTGAGTTTTTCATATCTTTTTTTGTTGATTTTTTTATTGTTCCTTTCGAAAGCGATAAGAATTGATGAATCGGAAACAATTAAATTATAAGAAAAAAAATGAAAATTTGTTTTTTTTATGGAACATACATATAAATATGCATGGATAATACCCTTTCTTCCATTTCCAGTTACTATGTTAATAGGATTTGGACTTCTGCTTATTCCGACAGCAACAAAAAATATTCGTCGTATGTGGGCTTTTCCGAGTGTTTTGATGCTAAGTATAGCTATGGCATTTTCGGCCAATCTATCTATTCAGCAAATAAATGGAAATTTTATCTATCAATATCTATGGTCTTGGACCGTCAATAATGATTTTTCTTTAGAGTTCGGACACTTGATCGATCCACTTACTTCTATTATGTCAATATTAATTACTACTGTTGGAATTATGGTTCTTATTTATAGTGACAATTATATGTCTCACGATCAAGGATATTTGAGATTTTTTGCCTATATGAGTTTTTTCAATAGTTCTATGTTAGGATTAGTTACTAGTTCCAATTTGATACAAATTTATATTTTTTGGGAACTTGTAGGAATGTGTTCCTATTTATTAATAGGTTTTTGGTTCACACGACCGAGTGCGGCAAGTGCTTGCCAAAAAGCTTTTGTAACCAATCGTATAGGGGATTTTGGTTTATTATTAGGAATTTTAGGACTTTATTGGATAACTGGTAGTTTAGAATTTCGGGATTTGTTCGAAATAGTTAATAACTTGGTTCATCATAATGGAGTAAATTCCTTATTTGCTACTCTGTGTGCTTTTTTTTTATTCGTTGGTGCAATTGCTAAATCCGCACAATTCCCCCTTCACATATGGTTACCTGATGCTATGGAAGGACCCACTCCCATTTCTGCTCTTATACATGCTGCTACTATGGTAGCAGCGGGAATTTTTCTTGTAGCTCGGCTTCTTCCTCTTTTCATAGTTATACCTTCCATAATGAATATAATTTCTTCAATAGGCGTAATAACAGTACTATTAGGAGCTACTTTGGCTCTTGCTCAAAGAGACATTAAAAGAAGTTTAGCTTACTCGACAATGTCTCAATTGGGTTATATTATGTTAGCTCTGGGTATAGGTTCTTATCGAGCCGCTTTATTCCATTTGATCACTCATGCCTATTCGAAAGCTTTATTGTTTTTGGGATCCGGATCAATTATTCATTCAATGGAACCCATTGTTGGATATTCACCAGATAAAAGTCAAAATATGGTTCTTATGGGCGGTTTAACAAAATATGTTCCAATTACAAGAATTACCTTTTTCTTAGGTACACTCTCCCTTTGTGGTATTCCGCCTCTTGCTTGTTTTTGGTCCAAAGATGAAATTCTTAACGATAGTTGGTTGTATTCACCAACTTTCGCAATAATAGCTTCCTTTACAGCGGGATTAACCGCATTTTATATGTTTCGGATGTATTTACTTACCTTTGATGGACATTTGCGCATTCATTTTCAAAATTACAGTAGCACTAAAAATAGTTCTTTCTATTCAATATCTTTATGGGGAAAAAAAGTGCCAAAAGCAGTCAATAGAAATTTACTTTTATCAACAATGAATAATAAGGTCTCCTTTTTTTCAAAGGATACATATCAAATTGATGATAATGGAAGAAATAGAATACGATACTTTAGTACTCACTTTAGAAATAAATATACTTACACCTATCCTCATGAGTCGGACAATACTATGTTATTTCCTCTGCTTGTATTAGTACTATTTACTTTATTCGTTGGATCAATCGGAATTCATTTTGATCAAGGAGTAATAGATTTTGATCTATTATCGAAATGGTTAACTCCGTCCACAAACTTTTTCCATCCAAATTTGAATGGTTCCTCAGATTGGTATGATTTTTTGAAAAATGCAGTTTTTTCGGTCAGTATAGCTCTTTTTGGATTATTTATAGCATCTATTTTATATGGATCTGTTTATTCATCTCTACCGAATTTGGACTTAGTCAATTTGTTTGTAAAGAGGGGCCCCAAGAGAATTCTCTTGGACCAAGTGAAAAATGTGATATACAATTGGTCATATAATCGTGGTTACATAGATATTTTTTATACTAGGATTTTTACTGTAGGTATAAGAGGATTAGCTGCACGAATTCAGTTTTTTGATAGACATATAATTGATGGAATTACAAACGGGGTCGGCGTTACCAGTTTCTTTATAGGGGAAGGGGTTAAATATATGGGAGGTGGACGAGTCTCTTCTTATCTATTCTTGTATTTATCTTATGTATCAATCTTTTTTTTCATTTTTCTCTTCTTTTTTTAAGTTAAGTTTTACCAATTCCAAATTATCTTGATGAGTATCAAGATAAAAATCCTCGTAGTCTGGGCTATCTTTGTCTTCTTCGTAAGTTGTTTCTACATCGTTTTCTTCTTTTCTTTCTCCCCTTTCTTCCGTTTCTTTCAGTTTCTTAGTGACAATAGGCGACGGCATTCTGCCTAAATAGTAGACACAGGTGATAAATAAGAGAATACTAAAGATTCGAGCCATAGAATTTCTCAATTCTGACACAAGGTACTTATTATTAGATCGAATCGAATGATTTTGCCGTATCCAGAATAATACCAAGCCAACCCATTTCATGAATAAAATGTGACCAATTAACCAACCAACAAAACTACTTGTTACAAATAACATCTTGTTGTTGCATCGAAACATATAAATGTTGACTAATCTGGCTAACGTTGAACTTGGTAAAATGAAATGGTTGAATAATTGAAAAATTAGATTATTTAGGAATACACATTGAATGCTGAGATTACGCATTGAATTTCTGGTAGTAGATCCATAATAAAAAAAGTTTTTGTGATTGTTCCAGAAGAAATGAAACAAAAGATACGGT